AAAAACATGATTTAATAGTATAATAATATAGATATTTGCATTTTAAGGGATAAGTTACAAGTAGGATTTTTCTGTTTCGGGGGTTTGCAGAAAGTAATAAGAATTCTACGAGTAAGGGGGGTAGGGGGGGTTTAGCGCGAAGAAGCCGGGGCATAAAATATGGAAATATTAGGAGTTCCATTAGCTATATTATGCTCTTGAAATCAGTTATGCAATTCTTCAATTAATATCTTTCTATAATTAAACATATGTGCGGTTTAGCTTAAATCTCTAAATGTTCAACCTTGTCTGTTAATTCTGTATGCACTCTGAAATGTAAAGTGAAAGGAAAACAAAAAAAGAGAACCCCTTGCCCCTTAGAAAGAACGCTCGGCATGTTGGGTAAAGGGTAATATGTACTCCACCATTAACTTATGCAAGCGTCGAGAAATTAATGGGGAATTAATCATTCAAATGGACCTGAAATAGGAACCAAATGCCAGGAATAAATCACTAATAGCTACCCCCACAATTATTGTCCTTGACCTTCAGGAATGATATGCATTAAGGAATCAACTGATGGTGGTCTCTTACTACATAGTTATTTGACTTGAAGAGATGTTGAATACTTGGTATAACTTAACTAATTAAATTAGTGATCGGTCTTATTATTTCGTTTGGTGCTCAATGTATAGTATGTTTTTTTCCAGTTATGTTGTTGTGGATTATATGTCTTATTAATTTTCTAGATAAATTTATGTTAATATTTTAATTTATGCACTATAATTATAGGTTAATATAGTTTAATGGTGATAATACATATATATGTCCTATTTAATTACATTTAATGGTTTAATTAAATGTATGGGGATTTTGTATATATGTACATATATTCAAAGAATAGTTTAACTAAGAATGTTAGCTTTGGGAGCTATTGATGGGGGTTAAAATCCCCCTTCTTTGAAGCATGAGGAGGGATTTTAACCCTCAGCCTCCGGCTTACAAGGCCGGCGCTCTTATGTTAAGCTACTAATGCAATCTCATTTAAGAGTTTTGTTTTCTACCCAGCTAATAGTAGGGTAGAGGACAAGGAAAAGTGAGAAGTAAAGGAGGGAAGCGATTTGTCCAATAATAATAAAAGGATCTTCCACAGGTATTCCTCCAATTCATGTTAAGATAGCTACGTCTGCAACTAGAATTCAAAAAAGTAGTTGAGTTAAGGGTCGGAAAGTTAGGCTTCGTTGTTTAGACGTATGTAAAATTGGAACTATAAATAGAACTAGAATAGAGGATAGGAGTGCTAATACACCTCCTAGTTTGTTAGGAATTGATCGAAGAATCGCGTATGCGAAAAGGAAATATCATTCGGGTTTAATATGAGGAGGGGTGACTAAGGGGTTGGCTGGGGTAAAGTTGTCTGGGTCTCCTAATAGGTTAGGGGAGAATAGTGCTAGTGAAATTAGAAGAATAAGTAAGGCTGCAAAACCCAAAATGTCTTTGTAAGAGAAGTAGGGATGAAATGAGATTTTATCGGCATCTGAATTAACCCCTGTTGGATTGTTTGAGCCTGTTTCGTGAAGAAAAATCAAATGTACTAGGCTGGCAGCTGCGATGATAAAAGGTAGGAGGAAGTGGAAAGCAAAAAATCGGGTAAGGGTGGCGTTATCAACGGAGAAACCTCCTCAGATTCATTGTACTAGTGAGTTTCCAATATAAGGGATGGCAGATAATAAGTTAGTAATAACTGTAGCGCCTCAAAATGATATTTGTCCTCATGGTAGGACGTATCCTACAAAAGCTGTTATTATTACTAGGAGGAGGAGGATTACTCCTACATTTCAAGTTTCTTTATTAAGGAAAGAGCCATAGTAAAGTCCCCGTCCAATATGGAGGTAAATACAAATAAAAAAGAATGAGGCGCCGTTTGCGTGTATATTACGGATGAGTCAGCCGTAGTTTACATCTCGACAGATATGGGCTACTGATGAGAATGCTGTTGCGATATCAGAGGTATAGTGTATAGCAAGGAAGAGGCCTGTTAAGATTTGTGCAATAAGGCATAGGCCTAATAGGGAACCAAAGTTTCATCATACAGAAATATTGGCTGGGGTAGGGAGGTCAATCACTGCGTCATTAGCGATTTTTAGAAGGGGGTGGGATTTTCGTAAGTTTGCCATTAGTGTTCTTGTAGTTGAATACAACGGTGGTTTTTCAAGCCATTAGTCCTGGTTAAAATCCTGGCAGGAATTATGGCTTATGTAATATATTTTCTTTTGTTTGGTTTAGTATTAGGGTTGGCGGCAGTTGCTTCTAATCCTTCTCCTTATTTTGCTGCTTTTGGTTTAGTGGTTGTGGCTGGGGTGGGTTGTGGGGTATTGGTAAGCTATGGGGGTTCTTTTTTATCATTAATTTTGTTTTTAATTTATTTGGGTGGAATATTAGTGGTATTTGCATATTCAGCAGCTTTGGCTGCTGAACCTTATCCGGAGGGTTGGGGAAGTTGACCTGTTTTAGGAGTTATATTAATTTATTTAATAGTTGTGATTTTTGCAGGTTTAATGTTTTTTGGGGGTTGATATGAAGGTTCTTGGGTTACAGCGGATGAGTTTAATGAGTTATCTATATTTCGAGGGGATGTGGGGGGAGTAGCTTTAATTTACTCTTCTGGTGGGAGTTTACTGGTTTTGGGTGCGTGAGTACTTTTATTAACTTTATTTGTGGTTTTAGAGTTAACACGGGGTTTAAGTCGGGGTGCATTGCGGGCAGTTTAAACTAATAAAAAAAGTATGATTAGGGCTGTTGTGAGCAAGAAAAGTGAGAGATAGGTTTTGATCATACCTTGTTGAATGCTATTAATTGTTGATGCAACAGGGATGCTTATAGAGGCAATTGCTTTTGGACCTGATTTTTCTATTCAGGTTTGATCAATTATTTGAGATGCAATTGTTTGGCCTGCTGAAAGGCTTAGTTTAGGTGCTACTCGGTGTATAATTGGTGGGAAAAAGCCTAGTATGTTGGAGAAGTGATGGGTATTAAGATTAGGTGAAGTTTTTACTTGTTTAGTTGTTATGGATGCAAGTTCTAGGGCTATGAGTAAACCAATAATTGTAACTATTAAGGCGGCTATTTTTAGAAGAAAGGGTATAGTTATTACGGGTGTTTTTATAGGGAAGATGTTCGTTGTAATTAATAAACCTGCAATAATACTTCCTCAGGCTAATCGTTTAATAGGGTTAATAACTGTTGGATTATTTTCATTAATAGGGGACAAAGAGTTAAATCGTGGGGATCCCATAGAGACGAAAAATACTAATCGAAGGCTATAGATAGCTGTAAAGGACGTTGCTAGGAGGGTGAGGGTTAGGGCTCAGGCGTTCAGGTGAGATGTGTTTAGTGCTTCAATAATTGCGTCTTTAGAGAAGAATCCTGCTAGGAAAGGAGTGCCTGTAAGGGCAAGGCTACCAATAGTGAGGCAGGAGGATGTGAAGGGAGTAAGGTGGTGTATTCCTCCTATTTTCCGGATATCTTGTTCATCATTAAGGCTGTGAATAATAGAGCCGGAGCACAAAAATAATATAGCTTTAAAGAAAGCGTGAGTACAAATGTGAAGGAAGGCAAGTTGAGGTTGATTAAGACCAATAGTTACTATTATTAAACCCAACTGGCTTGAGGTAGAAAATGCGACAATTTTTTTAATATCATTTTGTGTTAAGGCGCATGTTGCGGTAAATAGTGTAGTAAGGGCACCTAAACATAGGCAAATGGTTAAAGCTGTTTGGTTTTTTTCTAAAAGTGGACTCATTCGAATTAATAAAAAAATACCGGCAACAACTATTGTACTGGAGTGCAGTAGGGCAGAGACCGGCGTAGGACCCTCTATAGCTGAGGGCAGTCAAGGGTGAAGTCCAAATTGGGCGGACTTTCCCGTGGCGGCTAGAATAAAGCCAATGAGTGGCAGGGTTAGGTTTTTATTATTGGAGTTAAAAAATACCTGTTGGAGCTCCCACGAGTTAAGATTTATTGCAATCCATGCTATTGCTAGGATTAGACCAATATCTCCAATACGGTTGTAGAGAACAGCTTGTAGTGCTGCGGTGTTGGCATCCGCTCGGGCGTATCATCAGCCAATAAGAAGAAAAGACATAATACCAACTCCCTCTCAACCAATAAACAGTTGAAATAAGTTGTTTGCTGTTACTAGAATAATTATAGCAATAAGAAAAATTAAAAGGTATTTAAAGAAACGGTCTTTGTAAGGGTCGGCATGCATATATCAAGATGCAAATTCTAAAATTGACCATGTAACGTAAAGTGCAACTGGTGTAAATAGAATAGAGTAGAAATCGAATTTAAGGCTAATGTTGATATCAAATATGAGTGTATTTATTCAGGTTCAATTAGTGGTAATAATTTCTGTTCCTTCATTTAGGTAGATGAAGAGGGGGATTAGGCTGGTAAAAAAGGATATTTTTACGGCAGTTTTAATGTTTTTTACGGTTTGTTCTTGATTTGATGGGTAGGAATTTAAGGTTAAAAGAATAGGAGAAATTAATATTATGAAGATAATAATTAATGTAGATGTTATAATTAAAGGGATGTAATACATAGCTGCTACTTGGATTTGCACCAAGAGTTTTTGGTTCCTAAGACCAACGGATGAGCTATTATCCTTTAGAAGCTATTGCGAGTGAGCCCTGGGGTTAAACCAGGGGGGTGATAATTAGCAGTTATCATTACTATCGAGCCTCTCTCGGTGGATAAGAGGGGTTTAACCTCTATTACTAGAATCACAATCTAGTGTTTTTATTAAACTATATCTACAAGTAGTTCAGCCTCAAATTAGGCTTGGTTTAAGAATAAGAAGGAATAGGGGGGCTAAGTGGAGAAAAATAATTAGATGTTCTCGAGTGTAGGTTGGGTTAATAGAAATAATATGGGAGGGAAGGGGACCTCGTTGTGTTATTAAAAATATGTATAATGAATATCCTGCTGTAATTAGTGTTCCTAATCCTGTTAGTATTAGGGTCCAGTGAGATCAGTTAAATAAAGAAGTTAAAATTATTAGTTCTCCTATCAAATTAGGAAGGGGAGGTAGGGCTAGGTTGGCGAGGCTTATTAGGAATCATCATGTAGTTATAACTGGTAGTACTATTTGAAGTCCACGTGCAAGAATTATAGTTCGGCTATGGATTCGCTCATAATTGGTGTTAGCTAAGCAGAATAGGGCTGAAGAAGTAAGTCCGTGGGCAATTATTAAAATTAGGGCTCCTGTGAATCCTCATGGTGTTTGAATTAAAATACCTGCGGCAACTAAACCTATGTGACTTACTGAGGAGTAAGCAATGAGGGATTTTAGGTCTGTTTGTCGGAGGCAAATTGACCCAGTTATTACAACACCTCATAGGGCTAGAATAATAAAAGGGTAGCTGAGTTCTTTGGTAAGAGGTTCTAAAACGGGTATAATTCGTATTATTCCGTAACCTCCTAATTTTAATAGGACTGCGGCTAGAATCATTGAACCTGCAATAGGGGCTTCTACATGGGCTTTAGGAAGTCATAGATGGGTCCCATAAAGAGGTATCTTTACAAGGAATGCTAAGAGACACCCAGCTCATCAGACCTTATCCGCATAGGTAGTTAGTGGGGAAGGGTTAATAAATTGCAGGGTGAGGAGAGAAAGGGTTCCTGTTGAATTTTGTAGAAGAAGAAGAGCAACCAGAAGTGGCAGGGATCCAGCTAATGTATAAAATAAAAAGTATGTTCCTGCGTTAAGTCGTTCTGTTTGATTTCCCCATCGGGTAATAATAAATAAGGTTGGAATTAGGGTAGCTTCAAATATGACATAAAATATAATTATTTCGGTGGCACTAAAGGCTAAAATTAAAAAAATTTGAAGAGAAGTTAGTATCATAATATAAGTGCGTTGTCGGTTAATGGGTTCTGTAGCTATATGGTTTTGACTAGCTAAAATTATTAGTGGGAGGAGTCAGCATGTAAGAGTTAGTAGGGGTGTAGATAATGGATCAGTTGCTATATAAGGGGTAAGATTTATTCAACCTGTTTCTAGGGTTATTTTTAATCAGGAGAGGCTTAAGAGAGAAATAAGGAGACTATAGAGAAGGGTTATAGACCATAATTTTTTATGTGAGGCTAATCAAATAACGGGAAGAAGTATAATTGTTGGGATAAGAATTTTTAGCACTGTAGCAGATTTAGATTTTGTAGACGGTCAGTTCCGTGTGTGCGAGCAGTGGCTACTAATAGGGCTAAGCCTGCACTTGCTTCACAAGCTGAAAAAGCTAGAAGAATTATAGGGGAAGGTGAGAGGTTTGTTGAGTCTAGTTGAAGAACTCAAAGTGACAGGGCAATAAATAAGGAAAGTATTATACCTTCTAAACATAATAGCGCAGAAAGGAGGTGAGTTCGATGAAATGCTAGGCCTGTTAGGCCTAGGAGGAATATTGATGAAAAGGTGAAGTGGATTGGGGTCATTAGGCAGTCATGGACTTAAACCATAAGTTTTTGAGCCGAAATCAAATGTTTTTTTTAGACTAACAACCTATTCAGCTCACTCTAAACCTCCTTGAGATCACTCATAAATAAGGCCAAGGGTAAGAAGTATAAGAACGGTGGAAGCTCAATAAAATGTTATTATAGGGGAAACTAATTGGTCCCCTCACGGTAGGGGAAGAAGGAGGGCGATTTCAAGGTCAAATAAGAGAAACAGAATGGCAACTAGGAAGAAACGTAAAGAGAAGGGTAAACGGGCTGACCCTAAGGGGTCAAAGCCACACTCATATGGCGAAAGTTTTTCATAATCTGGGCTTATTTGAGGGAGCCAGAAGGAAATGGTTGCAAGGATTATAGATAAAAGAGTAGAGATAAGGATTGTAGTAATTACTAGATTCATTATCTTTCCTTGGATTTTAACCAAGACTAGGTGATTGGAAGTCATCTGTACTAATTTTTACTAGAAAGATTATGAACCTCATCAGTAGATAGAAATATAAAGGAAGAGTCATACCACATCTACGAAATGTCAGTATCATGCAGCTGCCTCGAATCCAAAATGATGCTCGGATGTAAAATGATATTGAATTTGTCGTATGAGACATACGGCTAGGAATGTTGAACCAATAATAACGTGTAGGCCGTGGAATCCTGTTGCAACGAAAAAGGTTGAACCATAGACCCCATCTGCAATTGTAAAGGGAGCTTCATAGTATTCTATTGCTTGAAGAAAAGTAAAGTAAAATCCTAAAAGGATTGTTAGGGTTAGAGATTGAATGGCTTGTTTTCGCTGGCCTTCCATAATGCTGTGATGTGCTCAGGTTACTGTTACTCCAGAAGCTAGGAGAACTGCGGTATTTAGAAGTGGTACTTCAAATGGATCAAGAGTTATAATTCCTGTAGGGGGTCAGCATCCCCCTAGTTCAGGGGTAGGTGCTAGACTTGAATGATAAAAGGCTCAGAAAAATCCTAGAAAAAAGAAGACTTCTGAGGTAATAAATAGAATTATTCCGTATCGGAGACCTTTTTGGACTGGTGGTGTATGATGACCTTGAAATGTTCCTTCTCGAATAATATCTCGTCATCATTGGAATATAGTCAAAAGAAGAAGAATTAGTCCAATAAGTATTAAGGTAGTAGAGTGAAAGTGTATTCAGATTGCTAAACCAGATGTTATTAGTAAAGCAGCTACTGCGCCTGTTAAGGGTCATGGGCTTGGGTCTACTATATGATATGCGTGTGTTTGATGGGCCATTAAATATTTTCTTGTAGATAAAGACTTAGAAGAAGGACAAATACATATGCTTGAATTATTGCTACGGCAATTTCAAGAAGTGTAAGGAGGAAAAGAAGGGTACTTGTAAGCAGAGCTAAAGTGGGTGATAAAGAAGTAAGTACGAAGGCGGCAGTTGCGATTAATTGAATTAAAAGGTGACCTGCTGTAAGGTTTGCAGTTAGTCGGACCCCTAAAGCTAATGGTCGAATAAAAAGGGAAATAGTTTCGATGATGATTAATACTGGAATTAGAAGTGTAGGTGTTCCTTCAGGTAGTAGGTGACCAAGTGCATGGGTGGGTTGATTTCGTAGACCAATAATTACTGTAGCTAACCAGAGTGGTACGGCAAGGCCTAGAGTTATTGATAACTGAGTAGTAGGGGTGAATGTGTAGGGTAGAAGACCTAAGATATTAAGAGTAAGTAAAAAGATCATTAAGGTTGTTAGGAGAAGGGCTCAGTGGTGACCTGAGGGGGAGAGGGGTAGAAGAATTTGTAGGGTAGAGCGGTTGATGAATCAGTTTTGTAAGGTGAGAGGGCGGTTATTTAGTCAACGAGAAGTAGGTTGTGGATAAAGAATTCATGGTAGGCTTATAGCTAAAACAATTAACGGGATACCTAAAAATACTGGGCTTATAAATTGATCAAAGAAGCTTAATGTCATGGTCAGTTTCAAGGTTCTGTTTTGGGTTTTTGTGTACTTTGAGAGGTGGGATCATTAGGGAATGTATGTGCTATAATTTTAGGAGGAATAATAATTAAAAAAACTAATCAAGTTAATACTAGAATGGCAAATCAAGGTGTGGGGTTAAGTTGTGGCATTTCACTAGGGGTGGTTGGGAACCACCATTTTTTAGCTTAAAAGGCTAACGCTATTCCCTATTCAGCTTCTCTAGTGAAGCGTCTTCAAGTATTACAGATGATCAGTTTTCAAAGTGTTCAAGAGGGACTGCTTCAACAACGATTGGTATAAAGCTATGGTTTGCTCCGCAGATTTCGGAACATTGACCATAAAATACTCCTGGACGGGATGCGATGAAGGCTGTTTGGTTTAGGCGTCCAGGTACTGCGTCTATTTTTACACCAAGGCTGGGGACGGCTCAGGAGTGAAGCACATCTTCTGCTGATACTAGAACTCGAATAGGAGATTCAACAGGAATTACTATTCGGTGGTCAGCTTCTAATAGTCGGAATTGACCTGGGGTAAGATCTTGTGTGGGGATTATATAGGAATCAAAGCCTAGGTCTTCATAATCTGTATATTCGTAGCTTCAGTATCATTGGTGTCCTATGGCTTTAATTGTTAAATGTGGATTATTAATTTCATCTATAAGATAAAGGATTCGAAGCGATGGAAGTGCAATTAAGATAAGGATAATAGCAGGTAAAATTGTTCAGATAATTTCAATTTCTTGGGAGTCAAGAATAAACTTGTTTGTCAGTTTAGTTGTTACTATTGCTACAATAATATAAAGAACTAAAGTGCTAATTAAAAATACAATTATTAGGGCGTGATCGTGGAAGTGAAGGAGTTCTTCCATTACGGGTGAGGCTGCGTCTTGAAAACCTAATTGGGAGGGATGTGCCATGTGTTTAAGACACGCAGGGGTTTAACCCACAATTTTACCTTGACAAGGTAGTGTAATAAGTTTTACTAGTGTCTTATAAAGAAAGTGACAGATTGGAGATGTGATTGGCTTGAAACCAGTTTATGAGGGTTCAATTCCCTCCTTTCTCGTTTATTAATTGGTTTGTTGAATTTGAACAAATGCAGGTTCTTCGAAGGTGTGATACGGAGGAGGGCAGCCGTGAAGTCACTCTACGTTTGTGGTAGTTAATTCTACTGATATAACTTCTCGTTTAGCAGCAAAAGCTTCTCAAATAATGAATAAAAACATAATTACGGCAATAAGAGAAATTAAAGACCCGATAGAGGAGACTGTATTTCATAGAGTGTAGGCGTCAGGGTAATCAGAATACCGTCGAGGTATTCCTGCAAGACCTAAAAAGTGTTGTGGGAAGAAGGTTAAGTTTACACCAATAAACATTACCCCAAAGTGGATTTTAGTTCAGGTATCGTGTAAGGTATATCCTGAAAATAGTGGGAATCAGTGAACAAATGCAGCTACGATTGCGAATACAGCTCCTATTGACAGGACGTAGTGGAAATGGGCTACTACATAATAGGTGTCGTGAAGAACGATATCTAAAGATGAATTAGCTAATACGATTCCTGTTAAACCTCCAACTGTAAATAAGAAAATGAAACCTAATGCTCATAGAAGAGGGGTTTCTCATTTAATTGCTCCTCCATGTAGAGTAGCAAGTCAGCTGAATACTTTTACTCCTGTTGGAATAGCAATAATTATTGTGGCGGATGTAAAATAGGCACGTGTGTCTACATCTATACCAACCGTAAATATATGATGAGCTCAGACAATAAAACCTAAGAGGCCAATAGCCATTATAGCTCATACTATTCCTATATAACCAAATGGTTCTTTTTTACCTGAGTAGTATGCTACAATATGGGAAATTATACCAAACCCTGGAAGGATAAGAATATAAACTTCTGGGTGTCCAAAGAATCAGAAAAGGTGTTGGTAAAGGATTGGGTCCCCACCTCCAGCGGGGTCAAAAAAGGTGGTATTTAAGTTTCGGTCTGTGAGGAGCATTGTAATACCAGCGGCTAGCACAGGTAGTGAAAGAAGAAGAAGTACAGCAGTAATTAAAACAGCTCATACAAAAAGGGGAGTCTGGTATTGAGAAATTGCAGGGGGTTTTATATTAATAATAGTTGTAATAAAGTTGATTGCCCCGAGGATTGATGATACACCTGCTAAATGTAAAGAAAAAATTGTTAAATCTACAGATGCTCCAGCATGGGCTAGATTACCGGCTAAAGGGGGGTAAACAGTTCAACCAGTTCCTGCACCTGCTTCAACTCCTGATGAAGCTAGAAGGAGTAGAAATGAGGGGGGTAAAAGTCAAAAGCTTATGTTATTTATCCGGGGAAATGCTATATCAGGGGCTCCAATTATTAAAGGAATTAATCAGTTTCCGAAACCTCCAATTATAATTGGTATTACTATAAAGAAAATTATTACGAAAGCGTGTGCTGTGACGATAACATTATAAATTTGGTCATCACCTAAGAGGGAGCCGGGTTGGCTTAGTTCTGCTCGAATAAGGAGGCTTAAAGCGGTTCCTACTATTCCAGCTCAAGCACCAAATACTAAATAAAGGGTGCCGATGTCTTTATGATTAGTTGAGAAGAATCAGCGTGTGATTGCCACAGGTAGGATGGCCGAGTAGGCGGTGGATTGTAGCTCCATGTACAGAGGTTTGAGCCCTCTTCTTATCAAGCCCTGAGGTGTTAACATATTAGATTGCAAATCTAAAGAAGCAGGTAAGTAGCCTGCCGGGGCTTTCCCCCGCCTATTTGTTTAGGCTAGGCGGGGGAAAGATAGATAGATGCTCGCTGGTTTGGGCGCTTAGCTGTTAACTAAGATTTTGTAGGATCGAAGCCTGCCTGTCTAGAAAAGGCTTTAGCTTAATTAAAGTGTCTGTTTTGCATACAGAAGATGTGGGTTAATGTCCTGTAAGTCTTATTAGGGATTGGGAGATTTTCACTCCCATTTAGGGCTTTGAAGGCCCTTGGTTTAGTTTATCCTAAATCCCTTAAAAAATAAATAGGGTTATAAGGGAAGGAGTGAGGGGGAGTAGGCAGATAGTTATAGTAGTTGAAGTGGCTAGTACTAATGAGGTTGTGTTTGATGTAAGGCGTCAGGGTGTTGTTCCTGAAATATTGTTTGGTGATGTTGTTAAGGTTATGGTATATGAAATTCGCAGGTAAAAGTATAGGCTTAAAAGAGCTGACAGAGCAGCTAATGTAGCGGTAGGTGCAAGGTTTTGTTTAGAAAGCTCTTGAAGAATTAGTCATTTTGATATGAAACCCGTTAGGGGTGGCAGGCCTCCTAGTGATAGGAGAATTAAGGGTGTAAGGGATATTAAAATAGGGGTCTTAGCTCAGGAGGTAGCGAGTGAATTAATATTTGTTGCCTTGTTAATTTTGAAAAGTAGAAATAAGGATAGTGTCATTAATATATAAAGAACTAAGGTTAGTAGTGTGAGGGAGGGGGAGAATTGTAAAACAATAATTATTCATCCTAGGTGCGCAATTGAAGAGTAAGCCAAAATCTTTCGAAGTTGAGTTTGGTTTAAACCTGCTCAACCTCCAACCAGTATAGAGGTAATTCCTAATGTAATAAGAATATGTGAGTTGGTTGGCTGGATTTGTAAGAGAAGTGAAAAGGGGGCGATTTTTTGTCAAGTAGATAAAATAAGTCCTGTAGTAAGGTCTAATCCTTGGAGAACTTCTGGTAATCATGCATGTAGTGGGGCTATTCCAATTTTTAGGGATAATGCAATAGTAACTATGATGCTAGGTAATGGATGTGTAAGTTGATAAATATCTCATTGTCCAGAAATTCATGCGTTTGTAGTGGTAGCAAAAAGTAGTATGGCTGCAGCTGCAGCTTGAATAATAAAATACTTGGTTGTTGCTTCAACTGCTCGTGGGTGGTGGTGTTGGGCTATAATTGGGATAATAGCAAGGGTATTTATTTCTAATCCTATTCAAGCTAGAAGTCAGTGTGAGCTTGTTAATGTAATGGTAGTACCTATGCCTAAGCCGAAGAGCATAATACAAAAAATATATGGATTCATTAGTAGAGGAAGGATTTTAACCAACATGTTTGGGGTATGGGCCCAAAAGCTTTTTTAGCTGATTCTACTAGGAAGTGGTGTAGTGGAAGCACTAAGAGTTTTGATCTCTTAAGTTAGGGTTCGATTCCCTTCTTTCTAAGGAGTTGGAGGGAATTTAACCCTCATTTTTCACTCTATCAAAGTGATCCTATACTTCAGGCACAGCTCCATTTTATAATTGGGGTGGTAGTCCCGATAGGGTAATAGGGATGGAGAGGTGTCAGATTACTAGGGCAAGGGTTAAGGGTAAAAAACTTTTTCAAATAAGGTGCATAAGTTGATCGTATCGGAATCGTGGGTAGGAGGCTCGTACTCATAAAAATATTACCGATAGTAATGTGGATTTAAATATAAGGCTTATAGAGGTAAATTCTGGAAGGGTATGGTAAATTGGTGTTCCTAAAAATAGTGTTGCTGATAGTGTATTTATTAGTAGAATATTGGCGTATTCTGCAAGGAAAAATAAGGCGAAAGGGCCTCCTGCGTATTCCACATTAAATCCTGAAACGAGTTCGGATTCACCTTCTGTGAGGTCAAAAGGGGCTCGGTTTGTTTCTGCTAGGGTTGAAATATATCATATTGCAGCTAGAGGTCATGCTGGGAGGATGAGTCATGTGGCTTCTTGGGTAATACTAAATGTTTGAAGGGTGAAGCCTCCCGAGAAGATAATTGTATTTAGTAAAATAAGACCTAGGCTTACTTCATAGGAGATGGTTTGGGCTACTGCTCGTAGTGCCCCGATGAGGGCATATTTTGAGTTTGAGGCCCACCCTGATCCAAGAATAGAATATACTGCTAGGCTAGATAATGCAAGAATAAATAGAATTCCTAGATTTAAGTCTGCTAGTGGGAACGGTATTGGTATAGGAGTTCAAAGGGTGAGGGCTAGTGTGAGGGCTATAATTGGGGTTAGAAGAAATAAAACTGGAGAGGAGGTTAATGGGCGGATTGGTTCTTTCATAAAGAGTTTTAGTCCGTCTGCAATGGGTTGAAGGAGTCCATAAGGTCCGACGATGTTAGGCCCTTTTCGTAGTTGTATATAGCCTAATACTTTCCGTTCTACTAGTGTAAGTAGTGCAACAGCTAAGAGGACAAAAACAATTAGAATTAATGGGTTAATTATAAATATTATGGAGGAAGGAATCATAGTTGGAGAGAGGATTTGAACCCCTGTAGAAAGAGCTTAGGTCTTTTGCAGTAGCCGGGCTCTGCCACCCCAACATGCCATTTTCTTTGGCTTAAAATGTATGCTCTATTATCTGCTTTAGTGGGGGTCATCAGGTTAGAGTAAGGCGTGCCATGAGTAGGGGCCTTTCTTCTCCGGTCCTTTCGTACTAGAAGAAGACATATCATAGATAGAAACTGACCTGGATTACTCCGGTCTGAACTCAGATCACGTAGGACTTTAATCGTTGAACAAACGAACCCTTAATAGCGGCTGCACCATTAGGATGTCCTGATCCAACATCGAGGTCGTAAACCCTCTCGTCGATATGGGCTCTAGGAGAGGATTGCGCTGTTATCCCTGGGGTAACTTGGTTCGTTGATCGGCGTTGCCGGATCATTATTGGTCAGATATTCTGATGCTTGGACTTGTCAGTCTAGGTTATGAGAAAAAGTTTTCTCATTCCACATGGGGGTTTTTTATTACCCCGTGGTCGCCCCAACCGAAGACATTAAGAAGGTTACCAATTGGTTTTTTCTTGTTAGGTTAGGTTAAGTTAACATGGGCCATCTTTAAGTCTAAAGCTCCACAGGGTCTTCTCGTCTTATGTGTTTATCCCCGCTTCTGCACGGGGGGATCAATTTCATTGACTGGAAAATGGAGACAGTTAAGCCCTCGTTATGCCATTCATACAGGTCTCCATTTAAAAGACAAGTGATTGCGCTACCTTCGCACGGTTAAAATACCGCGGCCGTTAAACTAGTGTCACAGGGCAGGCGGGACCTCTTATTTTTAAAATACAAGAGGCGGTGTTTTTGGTAAACAGGCGAGGCTTAAATTTATATTTGCCGAGTTCCTTCATTATTCTTTTAGTCTTTCCTGGTTACACTCCAGTGTAGGGTTAACGGTTTTAGTTAGAAGGTTTTCTGGTTATTTGTTTTTAATCTACTTCCCTCTTTATTTGGGTCCGTTAATGTTCAGTAGGGTGTCTGTTCTGATGTACACTTGTGTAGGGAGAGGATCTGGCCTCTTATTACTCATATTAGCATAATTTCTTCTATAGTTTTATAGAATACCCTGATAATTAAAAGGGGTGAAAGAAGAAGTTATTAGAATTTAAGGTTTAGTTTATGTTTGAGCTGTGACGCTTTCTTTTAGGGTGGCTGCTCTTAAGCCCACTAAAACATAATACCTTGTTTATTTATAATCTTTTACCTCCTGTATAAAGTTGTATCTTGTTTCAAAGGGGCTGTACCCCCTTTGACTAACTCTACTAGTTTCTTATATACTATAATTAGGGTGTGCCTTGGTTTTGGGTAAAGAAAATAGTAGGCTGAACTTTTATTCATTTTTCAGGGAACCAGCTATAACTAAGTTCGATAGATCTATCACCTCTACTCGAAGATCTTCCCACTCTTTTGCCACAGAGACGGGTATTGCCCTATATTTAGGCTGTCTTGGAGTAGCTCACTTAGTTTCGGGAATTTAAACTAAAAGTCGTTTTGCTTAATGTTTACTGGCTAATTCATGATGCAAAAGGTACGAGTTTTTATCTCTGCTTTTTTAGGCTTTACTGGTTTTTTTCATTTCTCTTTCAGCATTCCCTTACGGTACTTTTTCTGTTGCTCCATAATTCACTTTTCTGTCTCACATACTTGGTGGGTAAAATGTTTTAATAAACGTGTTTTAGTGTTTTAGGGGTTATTTATGTAATAATATTGGGGTTAGGCTTTGGGCTAGCTGTTGTGCTTCAGGATGACCCGATTTGCACGGGTGGCTTCTCGGTGTAAGTGAGATGCTTTTCTGTCTTAGCTACATTCTGATTAACCAAGTGCACCTTCCGGTACACTTACCATGTTACGACTTTCCTCCCCTTTGTTTTTTTAGTTTTTTAGTTATTTGTTTATTTTATTCGGGGAGAGTGACGGGCGGTGTGTGCGCGCTTCAGGGCCAGTTTCAGTAGAACGCTCTGTTTTCTACTTACTGCTAAATCCTCCTTCATTATATATTTTTCATTATATTTTTCGTAATACCCTTAAATAAGGGAATGTAGCCCATCTCTTCCCCTCTCATGCGCTACACCTCGACCTGACGTTTTGAGTTGTACTGGTTTTGCCTACTATAAGTCCTTCATAGGGTAGGCTGACGGCGGCGGTATATAGGCGGGAAAAACAAGGGAGGGTGAGGTTGAACGGGGGTTGTCGGTTCTAGGACAGGCTCCTCTAGGTGGGTCTAAAGCACCGCCAAGTCCTTTGGATTTTAAGCTGGGGCTCGTAGTTCCCTGGCGGATAGTAAATGTGTTAAACTATCAAGGTTTAGGGCTGTGCATAGTGGGGTATCTAATCCCAGTTTGTTTCACAGCTTTCGTGGAGTCGGATAAATTAAAGCTACCTTCGTAAGGGGGCTTCTTATTCTCGGGTGCGTATAACAGCTATGAGAATATTTGGCTTTAGTTCTAGGTTATTTCCTAACCACTCTTTACGCCGGTGTTTATCAACTTAGGCCTCTCGTCTAACCGCGGTGGCTGGCACGAGTTTTACCGGCCTTTTTAGTTTTAACTAAGTCAAGTTTTCACTTATTGCTTAATATTTATCACTGCTGGATTCCCTTGAGGGTGTGGCTGAGCAAGGTGTTATGGGCTAAGTGTTTGTGCCTGATACCAGCTCCTTGTCCCAGGGCGGGGGACTGTTAGGGCATTCTCACAGGGGTGCGGATACTTGCATGTGTAAGTTTAACTAAAGCTGATAGGAAAGTCAGGACCAAACTTTTGTGCTTATGAAACCATTCTAGGGTTTATCTTAACATCTTCAGTGTTATGCTTTAGTTAAGCTACATTAGC